TGGAGAGCAACAAAAGTCCACAGGCCGCCTAATTGACACCAGCGAGTAAAATCTCCTTGTGCTTCAGGACCCCATAGTAACAACAAAGAGTGTGCTAAACTATTAGCAGGAGTAGAAACTGCTGCCGTTAAGAAATTGCAGCCTTCCAAATAGGAACTGGCCAATCCATGAGTATACCATGAGGTTACAAAAGTTGTACCTGTAAACCAACCTCCTAAAGCGAAATAAGCACAAGGAAAGAGCAATAGACCGGACCAACCGACAAAAACGAAACGGTCCCTCCGTAACCAGTCATCCATAATATCAAATAAATCATTTTCGTCTTTGGTAAATTTACCAAGGGCTATAGTCATAGTGATCCTCCTATTCAAATACTTCAACCATTTTCGAACACCTCATAGCATTTTTTTAAGTCCAAGGATTCGATCAGTTATGTATGATTTCTCGTACACTGACCCTTACAATATACGATAGGTTTCGAAGACAAAGACAAAATTTATTGGTTCTGAAATTTACTTAGGTAAAGGAAAATTATGACCTCAATTCGATTATTCCTTCCTATTCTGAATAACTATCTGACCCCATGCCTTATGATTCATCAATCTGATATATGAAATTTTTCAAAGAACTATTCAGGGATCAAATAAAGAAAGATACTTCGAATATTTGTCTATTTACTTTTTTTGTCAGAAAAGGAGAGAATTTCCTATTGTTTTCTTTTTTTTTCTTACCTTAAGTTCAATACAATAAAAAAAAATACTAGGAGACTGGAAATAAAACTTTATTTCCCGCATGTATTTTTCATCACATTGTCGATCCCATTGTCAAAACAAAAATTTTTGATGGATCGATATAGAAAAAGTTGATACATGAAGCCAGGCCACGATCTGATATAAATATCGACATCCTATTCTATAGATATGGATTCGTTTACGGAATTAATGAAAAATATGGAAAATGGCTTTTTTTTGTGGTGATTAGAAAAAAACTTTCCCTTACTTCATAGAGAAAAAGGGTCGTTCGAATTTCATTTCTAGGGAATTTAACTATCAGAATAGCGGATATAGTCATGATTCAAAAGGTCAGGTCCACTTACTTTTTTGACTATTTTTATCATTTTTGTTAGAATTTTTCCAATGTGAAATAAAAGAAAAAAGGGAATATTTGGTGATTCAAGAGACGACTTATCTTATCATTATTCATTAGAATGAAAAAAATGTTGCACTTTATAACTACTCTACTATAACTTAGTAGTACGGTTGGTTACTTTACAAAGATCAACAAGCAATATATTGATTCTTCGTTCAAATAGGAATTGGAGTTTTATGAAATAGTCAAAAGCCCCTTATCGGATTTGAACCGATGACTTACGCCTTACCATGGCGTTACTCTACCACTGAGTTAAAGGGGCCTTTTAGTCAATTATTGAATGAGTCACTATGTGGATAAGATCGATCTATATACATATATTACATCCATATATTATTCTGTACTATACATTAAGTAGACAAATAGGGGTTCCATTCGGAATGAGAAAGTTTATTTACCTAGCAAGCTAGGGTGAAATGATTTATTGATATTTATGAAATATCAATTCAATGAATCAAGACCAACCCGAATTGCTTTTCTGTTAGTGAATTGATCCCCATCAGAACTAAAATGACTTGCTATATGTACCTAACAATTCGACATAGATCCAATTTTTAAATCATGTGAAAAGTTCGATTTGTCCTCTGAATCAAATAAAAAAGATTTTCGAAAATTTCTTGATCCTTTTTCCCTTATCGTACAGAGGATTTCTCCTTTCTTTCTATTTTGACTTGCCCCCCCCCCCCGCCGTGATTGAATGAGAATGGAAAAGAGGCCCGTGGGATTGATGTTGGGTGAGCACATTACGTTAAGTTAATGTAAAAAAACGTATTATTATGCATGTGTAGAAAGAAAGGCAAGGAAATGCGGTTTACCCTTTTGGGGGAATTCACTCCCTCAACGTACACCTTCCAATATATGGATGGATATATATGAAAAAAATATAGAATAATAATATTTCAATCTATTCATTATCCAATTATCCATTATTTCTATATCATTATTTGTATATCAAATATTAGATAATGAATTTTTCTATCGAATCCACTAAAGGAATAACAAATCAAAAAACTCTCTGGAATTATGAAAAGCAGAAACATCCTTCGTATCTAATCAAATCATCCTATTCTATTGACAATGTCAAAAAAACTGCGTAGACTATGAACATAATATGATAGCAGTCGGACACATGCCCCCATCGTCTAGTGGCTTAGGACACTTCCCTTTCAAGGCGGCAACGGGGGTTCGAATCCCCCTGGGGGTAGGGTACTACAAAAAGAAGTTGATCATGTATTATCAATACGCCTAAAATGGAATGAACTCCTACTGGGTCGATGCCCGAGCGGTTAATGGGGGCGGACTGTAAATCCGCTGACAATATGTCTACGCTGGTTCAAATCCAGCTCGGCCCAAGAATTCGCTCATCCACCACGCAATTAATATTTTTGTCCTCCAGAAAGAGCTAATACATGAGAATAGAAAAGTTAAATTACTTTCTATATACCTATTTTGTTTGCTCGATTTTTTTGTTTCGAGAAATACAAATTAGGGATCATGCTAATGACCTAGATTGCTATCAGGATTTTTAAGTAGAAAGTCTAAAGAAAAGATAAAAAAATAGTTTTTTTTAAGTGAAAGGATTGATTTTCAAGGGCAATCGGTTTGGAAATAGTGAAAAGATTGCTAGTAATTTGTGTCGCTCTCACTAAAGTGCATACCATGTAGATATCAATATCTCACTCGTGTCTCGATTACAACTACAACACAAAAATTCGAAAATAGAAAAAGTTTGATTGAGATCATGAAAATAATGAATGCTGTATACGTCATTTTGCTGGGATTGTAGTTCAATTGGTCAGAGCACCGCCCTGTCAAGGCGGAAGTTGCGGGTTCGAGACCCGTCAGTCCCGACGCATCCAATAAATCCATCAATTCCTCTTTCCATTTTTGGGGAAAAGCGAGACAAGAAATAGAATAAATAGAATTTCATTTGAAATAGAATGCCATATGTTTATCAGGAACACATATCCAACTCGAATTCTTGTCCAATAGAAAATGCAATTCGAGTTTATAATTACCCTGAGAAAATACTTTTTTTATATGAAACCTATTTCCCTTTCTGGCTACGATTTTTTTATAATCTCAATGATTAAGACTAACCCGAACTCATTTTGATTTGAAACAATTTATTTCATTCAATTAAATTAGACTGAACTTTTAATATATGCATCCTAGTACTGTACTAAAGAGATGAAAAAAAAATATCAAAAAAATTCTTGATTAGATCCGGAATTCCATTTTGGATTCAGTATGGATAAAAGATCTTCCTATGTTATACTATTCAATTCGCGACGACAAATTGATTTGATAGCTCATATATTGTTATTCATGATATTGATCTGATTCAATATCATTGAGATGGAATTCATCCCATTGAATTTACAGGGAATGATCATCTCTATGGGATTAAATCCCCTAGTTATTGCGAAGTAAAAAAGGATGAGATTATGGAAGTAAATATTCTCGCATTTATTGCTACTGCACTTTTCATTCTAGTTCCTACTGCTTTTTTACTTATAATATACGTAAAAACGGTCAGCCAAAATGCTTAAGCTGAATGAAACTTGACTTCTTAGCTTGTTAGTTTGGAAAAATCGAAATAAAGAATTTCAATTTCGCTTCTTAAATGAAATGCGCAGGCTAGAATCAACACTATAAGATTTTAGAATATGGTAGAAAGAAATTTATGCATCTTTCTACCATAGTATCTATTCGATTAGTATTTTTGGAATGTATAAAATAAAGTAAAAAAATAGAGGCTTAATCTTAATATAGATCAATCTACAATATGTAGAGTAATGTACATAGCTCCCAATTCAATTTCTTTTTTTATACATTTATTTGATTGATTGATTTATTTGTATTGATTCCTCAACTGAATTTAGTAGTAAGATTTCTATAGTCCACTTCTTCCCCATACTACGAGTGAAAGAGAAAATGTAAAGACTACCATTAAAGCAGCCCAAGCAAGACTTACTATATCCATGTGAATTAGGTCTCCTATCTCTATGAATATAAAGGAATGATTTCATTCTTGTTTACTAATAATAGTGAAATCAATGGTGCAGAGTCAAAAAAGGATTCTTACCCCAGACTATTCATTTTATGAGCCAATACAATAAATCCAACAATTTCCTATCCTTTAGTATGATTATGATTTCTAGTCTTCTTACTAATATAAGAAGATGTAGGACTAATAATACTACCTATGTGCACCTTTCTAATTTATACTAAAAGGGTCATAAAAAAAAAGTGGATAACCAAGATAGATCAATATCTATCACATACCTCTATTTATTTTCCGTTTGATTTGATGAATTTTTTACCCTTTGAGAATCTTCCCAGATGCTTAGAATCAAGCACGTATCAAGAGTCCTTTTCCTCTCCTTCTGCTGGGGAAAAATTTGGTGAGAGTTATATCAGTCCATAAGGGATTTCACTTCCTTAGTTGATCAGGCGACACCCGGATTCGAACTGGGGAAAGAAGGATTTGCAGTCCTCCGCCTTACCACTCGGCCATGCCGCCGAAACGATACAAAATAGATGAAAATCTGACTCCCCTTTTGGGGGGGATTACTTAACTTTTTCTTTGTTCTGCTATTTGCATCTTTAATTTTGCTTTTTTTAATTCCCTTACTAAAACTCTTTTTGAGTGGCTTCATCTCTTGGAGGGATTCTCAGAGTATCTGAAAACACGGAATACCGAAACCCTTCTACTATCTTTTTCTATTGAAAAAGAGAATGTGGACTTTCAGTTCAGTAACAAAAGCCAAAATTTCTGAGAAATTTGAACCATTAACTATTTTGAACCATTAACTATTGACTTGACTGCGAATTCATGAGCAATTATG